TTGAGGTTGACTATGATTTGAGTGACCTAGAAATTTTTTTTTATAGTTGTTGTAGTTCTAGTTATCTGAATAATAGATCTAAAAGTGACAACGATCTGCACTACGATCCTTACATTAAGGATACTAAATCTAATTATAATAATTACATTAATAGTTGCATTGACTCTTATTTTCGTTCTCACATCTGTATTGATAGTAACTTTTTAGGCGATAGTAAAAATTCCAATGAAAGTTACATTTATAATTTCATTTGTAGTGAAAGTGGGAAGATTCGTGAAAGCAAAAATTACAAGATAAGAACTAATATGAATCGTAGTAATTTAATGAGTTCTAAGAATTTATATTTAACTAAAAACTCTACTCACTTGTGGATTCAATGCGACAATTGTTATGAATTAATATATACGAAAACCGAAATGAATGTTTGTGAAGAATGTGGACATTATTTGAAAATGACTAGTTCAGAGAGAATCGAGCTTTCGATTGATCGGGGTACTTGGAACCCTATGGATGAAGACATGTTCTCTGCGGATCCCATTAAATTTCATTCGCGAGAGGATACTTATAAAAAGCGTATTGCCTCTGCTCAAAAACTGACAGGATTGACTGACGCTGTTCAAACGGGTACAGGTCAACTAAACGGTATTCCGGTAGCCATTGGGGTTATGGATTTTCAGTTTCTGGGAGGTAGTATGGGATCCGTAGTAGGCGAAAAAATAACGCGTTTGGTTGAGTATGCTACCAATCAACGTTTACCTCTTATTTTAGTGTGTTCTTCCGGAGGAGCACGAATGCAAGAAGGAAGTTTAAGTTTGATGCAAATGGCTAAAATTTCTGCGGTTTTATGTGATTATCAATCAAGTAAAAAGTTATTCTATATATCAATTCTTACATCTCCCACTACCGGTGGGGTGACAGCTAGTTTTGGTATGTTGGGGGATATTATTATTGCCGAACCCTATGCCTATATTGCATTTGCGGGTAAAAGAGTAATTGAACAAACATTGAAAAAAGCCATGCCTGAAGGTTCACAGGCGGCTGAATCTTTATTACGTAAGGGCTTGTTGGATGCAATTGTACCACGTAATACTTTAAAAGGTGTTCTGAGTGAGTTATTTCAGCTCCATGCTTTTTTTCCTTTGAACAAAAATTAAATCAAATATAACAGTTAGCTTATCAGAATTAAACGAAAACCCTGAAAAATGCATTTTTATTTAGAATCATTTTTTTTATGTTTACTACTCAGTAAACCTCTATCAACAAGATAAAAAGTTAATTTTTGCTTTCGGGAAGTTCAAATTCGACTAGACAAATAAAACAAAGTTCGTTTTCCTCTCTTGCTTGCATATGTATAGATATCTCAAATAGAGATATATACAGATCTATAGAGAGTCTTACATCTTTTTGCATTTCCCGAAAACTCCCTGTTTTTGGATCAGATTATAATAAATTGTGTATAAATTTGTAATGGAATAAAAATTTTTATTTTTTAATCACTACATAGAAATAGAAGAACATAGAAATAGAAGACAAAAAGAACAAAAAGAATCATAGGGATTATGATACATCTATTTTATTTTGTTTATTTTGAAAGATGAATAAGTCCATTTAGTCCATGTATTTATTTTGGCGCTTCTTGTACCTATTTTTTATTCTATTTCTATTAGGTTGTATATTTGTATTAGATATATATTTACTTAAAAGATACTTAAGTATAATTATATAATAGAAATAATAAAAATACAAGATATTATAATATATCTTTAGAATTCAGAATATAACAATAACAGGTATAAATATTAAATTGAGGTACCCATTTTATGACAACTTTCAACAACTTACCCTCTATTTTTGTGCCTTTAGTAGGCCTAGTCTTTCCGGCACTTGCAATGGCTTCTTTATTTCTTCATATTCAAAAAAATAAGATTTTTTAGATCGGATGAGACCTAATCGTATCACTCCTTTTTTATTTTAAAAACTTCGATTCGATAAGACCCATTTGGTAGAATATTGTATAACACATAGATTCCTACAAACATAAATTAAAAAAAGCTCTTATGCATGTGTAAACGTATTATATGGGTAAATAAATTTGCGCTCTTTTGAAAAAGTATCATCATCGGGCCGATGTATGAAATTCAAGTCAATGTATTTATTTGTATGTATATAGCTATAGGGGATCATATAAAGGAAGGAGATGTTATTATTTTAGATATAAAAAATTCTATGAATTACTCCTAAGGTAAAGGTTCACAACAAAATAGTTGATGAGAGTCACTTTGAAAAAAAAAGAAAGTCATATTTTCTCAATTCCAAAAAATTGTATAACTGGATCTAATATATATGAGTTGGCGATCAGAATCTATATGGATAGAATTTATAACGGGGTCTCGAAAAACAAGTAATTTCTTCTGGGCCTTTATACTATTTTTAGGTTCATTAGGATTCTTATTGGTTGGAACTTCCAGTTATCTTGGTAGAAATTTTATATCGTTATTTCCGTCTCAGCAAATCGTTTTTTTTCCGCAAGGGATTGTGATGTCTTTCTATGGGATCGCAGGTCTCTTTATTAGTTGCTATTTGTGGTGCACTATTTTGTGGAATGTGGGTAGTGGTTATGATCTTTTCGACCGAAAAGAAGGAATAGTGCGTTTTTTTCGTTGGGGATTTCCTGGAAAAAGTCGTCGCATCTTTTTACGATTCCTTATGAAAGATATTCAGTCCATCAGAATAGAAGTTAAAGAGGGTGTTTCTGCTCGGTGTGTCCTTTATATGGAAATTCGAGGTCAAGGGGCTATTCCTTTAATTCGTACTGATGAGAATTTTACTACACGAGAAATTGAGCAAAAAGCTGCCGAATTGGCTTACTTCTTGCGTGTACCAATTGAAGTTTTTTGAAATGAATTAATTTTAAAAGACTAAACGCTTTGGCAGTAGGAAGAAAAAACTAAAGAATTTATTTAGTTTTTTTCGATTGAACATTCATCTATTCTTTTAGGCGCATTTTTTTTTTGATATATTTGATAGAAAAGGAGTTTCTTCGTATAGAAATTTGAAAACGTTCTTTTAGTTTTTAGTTTTTTAGTATAGTATTGATCGAAAAAAGTCGGAATAACATCCTATAAACAAAAATTTTTTATTGATTCAAATAGGAAGTGTATTCTGAGTCTATTTCTGTATTCTTTATAGATTCAAAGCAAAGACTAAGTATTGAATCAAAAGAAAAAGAGAAAATGGATTCATAGGCTGAATACATTCTATTCGAATTATAATAGAAACTCATGCTCGATAGAAATATTAGATCTAATAGAATCAACAAATGAGGCAGGTTCATTAACAATTCACAGATTCAAAATGGCAAAAAAGAAAACATTCATTCCTTTTTTTTATTTTACATCTATAGTCTTTTTGCCCTGGTTGATCTCTCTCTGCTGTAATAAAAGTTTGAAAACTTGGATTACTAATTGGTGGAATACTAGACAATGCGAAACCTTTTTGAATGATATTCAAGAAAAAAGTGTTCTAGAAAAATTCATACAATTAGAGGTATTATTCCAGCTGGATGAAATGATAAAGGAATACCCAGAAACCGATTTACAACAATTTCGTCTAGGAATCCACAAAGAAACGATCCAATTCATCAAGATACACAATGAGTATCGTATCCATACAATCTTGCACTTCTCGACAAATCTAATATCTTTCGTTATTCTAAGTGGTTATTCCTTTTGGGGTAAGGAAAAGCTTTTTATTATGAATTCTTGGGTTCAAGAATTCCTATATAATTTAAGTGATACAATTAAAGCTTTTTCTATTCTTTTATTAACTGATTTATGTATCGGATTCCATTCGCCTCACGGTTGGGAACTAATGATTGGTTATATTTACAAAGATTTTGGGTTTGCTCATTATGAGCAAATTTTATCTGGTCTAGTTTCTACCTTTCCAGTCATTCTTGATACAATTTTTAAATATTGGATCTTTCGTTATTTAAATCGTGTATCTCCATCACTTGTAGTGATTTATCATGCAATAAATGACTAAAAAATGATTAACTGATCCAATTCTAATCTTTCTTACCTTATACATCATAACCAAATCAAAGTCGTATTTACTTTACTCTTTTTACCCATGAGGTATTCCTTGTATATTTCAACAAAAAAATTTATTTTTTCAGTAAACGTAAATAGCAGAATTGTGGCTAGGGAAGTATATTATCAACCTACCTAACTTTATTGTAGAAATTTTCGGGATAAATGATTGGACCATGCAAACTAGAAATACCTTTTCTTGGATAAGGGAAGAGATTACTCGCTCCATATCTGTCTCACTCATGATATATATAATAACTTGGGCATCCATTTCAAGTGCATATCCGATTTTTGCCCAGCAGAATTATGAAAATCCACGAGAGGCAACTGGGCGTATTGTATGTGCCAATTGCCATTTAGCTAATAAGCCCGTGGATATTGAGGTTCCACAAGCGGTACTTCCTGATACTGTATTTGAAGCAGTTGTTAAAATTCCTTATGATATGCAACTAAAACAAGTTCTAGCTAATGGTAAAAAAGGAGCTTTGAATGTGGGAGCTGTTCTTATTTTACCGGAGGGGTTTGAATTAGCCCCCCCTGATCGTATTTCACCCGAGATGAAAGAAAAGATAGGAAATCTGTCTTTTCAGAATTATCGCCCCAATAATAAAAATATTCTTGTGATAGGTCCTGTTCCTGGTCAAAAATATAGTGAAATAACCTTTCCTATTCTTGCCCCAGACCCTGCTACTAATAAAGATGTTCACTTCTTAAAATATCCTATATACGTAGGCGGAAACAGGGGAAGGGGTCAGATTTATCCTGATGGTAGCAAAAGTAACAATACAGTTTATAATGCTACGGCAGGAGGGATAATAAGCAAAATTTTACGAAAAGAAAAGGGGGGGTACGAAATAACCATAGTGGATGCATCGAATGGACGCCAAGTGATTGATATTATTCCTCGAG